ATAGCGGATTCGGAATTGTAACCAAGCGTCTCCCATGGGTTCTATACCTGATTCATAACTAGAGAGCTTCTCTGGTCCTTCACTAATTGGGGCTAAAACTCCGGAAATTACAAATGCCAAAATAGGAATAGCACCCGATATTATTAGAAATGCCCAGAAAATATCATATTCGTGAAGCAGAAACATAAATGGACTCCTATTAATGTGGAATAGGTTGAATTATTCGATTTGAATTTCAATTGTAAATTCATCCAGAACTTCTTAAAGGAAAAGGGAATTTTTTTTGATCAAATAAAACTACATAGTTTAGAGTTTGTTTGCCATGGTGCATGCCTTATTTAAAGATTCATACAATGGAACCCCACTTACCATTTTTTTTTGATTCCATTTAGATATGGTATCGATATAGGATGTTCCCACCCAAAGAAAACTCTCTTACTTTATCTCGGTTTCTCTTTTTAAAAAGTAATTAAATGAAATACAAAAAAATAGTATAATTAGAATACTAATAAATAAGACTAATTATAGCGTAAGAAATCGTATTAGTATAACTATATTTTTCTAGTTCATTTTATATTATAAAAATACAAATATAAAATGCATTAATTTAATTCTTAATCCATTTCCACTTTTTTTTTTCATTTTGATTGAAAAAAAAGTGGAATGTGTTAGGGCTATACGGACTCGAACCGTAGACCTTCTCGGTAAAACAGATCAAACTAATTATTATCGAAATGATGCGAACTGTTTCAAAGACCCAACATGCATTTTCTTGCATTGGGCTCTTTCATCAACTGATTGATATAAAGATCAGTTAGTCCACCATATTTTTTCTTTTTTACAGGAAGATAATAAGATGGTTCCATGTGTTCTGTGATTCATGATTTGTATTCTGATCTAGGAACAATACCAAAGTGTTTCAAAGAGGGGTTACCTTGACTTAGGTCTGCCTCTGGCCTAGATTAACCTAAGTTAAATGGAATCTCTATCGCTCCGCTACAAGAGTCAAATATGAGACTTCATACACCTTAAAGTTCATAGGATAAAACGAGGTTCTTTTGAGTCCCTTATACTCATTATGCCTAGCATTGAATGGGCTGGTATTTACCTTATCAATTAGCAAATCAATGGCGGGTTCTATTTCATTTGGCACCTGAATTCGCACTCGAATCGGACCAAATCAAATATTTGTCAGGCTATTGTTCTCTTCTTCCTTCGAATCTATGGAGTAAGACATCGATTTCTCAATAAGATCAATTATGTTCATTGCATAATGGGCCCCTTTGAAAAGCATTGGCGCACGTGTAAACGAGGTGCTCTACCTAACTGAGCTATAGCCCTTGTCATAGACATCTTAACATATAGAGAATTTCTTGTCAAGATCGGATCCCACATGAGAGTTCTTTAATCCGTTTACTGTTAATGGATTGGTATTGCGTAGAAAAAATATTCCACCTATAATCCCCGAGGCGATGGGTCCTTTGTGATGATGAATAACCTACTTAACTCAGTGGTTAGAGTATTGCTTTCATACGGCGGAAGTCATTGGTTCAAATCCAATAGTAGGTAGAACTTATTAGATACCAGAGTTGATGGTATCTAATAAGTTTTTCTAGCCATCTTCTTTTTTTTGTTGTATCATCTAGAATTGATTGTATTCAATTGGCAGAATCAAAATATGGTATATAATAAAGAACCTCTAAAGAACTTCTTTTTCTTATTTTTATGTGTGTTTTTTTTACTAGTAGGAAATAACCTTAACAGCCTCTACTCGTGTCCGAGCTCGTCTGAGAGCTAGGTTCGCCTCAATTGCTTGTCTCTTTCCCTGAGCTCCACTCAAGTTAGCTTCAGCTATTTCAAGAGCTTGTTGAGCCTCTTGCGGATCAATGTCAGTACTCATCTCCGCATCATTTCCTAAAATGGTGATCTCATTATTACTTATTCTAGCGAAACCACCCATCAAGGCTACCGTTAACCATTGGTCGTTGAGACGTATTCTCAAAAGACCTATATCTACCGCTGTGGCAATAGGGGCGTGGTTTGGTAATACGCCAATTTGTCCACTATTAGTAGATAAAATGATTTCTTTCACTTCTGAATCCAAAATAATTCGATTAGGGGTCAGTACACAAAGATTTAAGGTCATTTCTTCAATTTGCTCTCCCCTTCTAAGTTCATAGCTTTCGCGGTAGCTTCGTCGATGTTACCTACCAAATAAAAGGCCTGCTCGGGAAGACTGTCTAATTCCCCAGAAAGGATCAATCGAAACCCCCTAATTGTTTCGGCGAGACCAACATATTTCCCTGGAGAACCAGTAAAGACTTCTGCCACGAAGAAGGGTTGTGATAAGAAGCGTTCAATTTTTCGTGCTCTTGCTACAGTTAAACGATCTTCTTCGGATAATTCGTCCAACCCCAGGATAGCTATAATGTCCTGAAGTTCTTTGTAACGTTGTAAAGTTTCCTTAACTCTTTGAGCAGTTTCATAATGTTCCTCGCCA